CCAATCTTTTACTAAAAGGATTGAGCCGAATAAAATACACAATACAAAAATACTTCTTGTATCTATAATGAATCCTATGGATCTTTCCGATTGGTATATTTTTTCTATTTAATTTCTATTTTTTGATTTGGAATAGATATAGTCTAATTAATAATTATAGCATTCTAATTGAATATCATAATATAATAGAATGAATTAAATAGAAATAATTTCTATTTTAAAATAAAAAATTAGAATATAAATATTTTTCTATTTGTTTTCTCGATTGTATTTTTTTTTTTTCAACATTGACAACAGTGTATCAAACAAATATAATACGATCGTGAATAAAAGGATGGATTGACTCATGTTACATAGATTTATTTTTACTTCGTCAAATAATGGATTGTTTATTTAGTTTGTATCAAACAAGAAGTTTTTTCATTGTAATTTAATGTAATATGCAACATTTTTTTAATATTAAAGAATTGTATCTTTTTTTTATTGCGATTGGATATACACATCCTTCTATTTTTTTTTTTATTAGGGTTGCTAACTCAATGGTAGAGTACTCGGCTTTTAAGTGCGACTCCATTTTTTACACATTTCTATGAACTAATTGGTTCATCCATACCATCGGTAGGGTTTGTAAGACCACGACTGATCCAGAAAGGAATGAATGGAAAAAGCAGCATGTCGTATCAATGGTGAATTCTAAAAATTTTTATTGGACCTGGCCCAAATTTTCGTTTGAATTGTTGGCTCGGAACAAATGAATTCAGTTGGGTTTAATTAATAAAAGGATAGAGCTTAGATGCTCCAATTATAGGGAAACAAAAAGCAACGAGCTTTCATTTTTTATTTGAATGATTACCACATCTAATTATACGTTAAAAAAGGATTAGTGCTTGCTGTGGAAAAAGTTTTTCCAACGAATGGATTAAGGATTTTTGTTATGAGTCCTAATTATTAGCTATTCTCCATTATGTTATGGGGTAGCAATAAATGTGTAGAAGAAAGAGTATATTGATAAAGATATTTTTTTCCAAAATCAAAAGAGCGATTGGTCCAAAAAATAAAGGATTTCTAACTAGCTTGTTGTCCTAGAACAATTAGATGGAACAAGCGAGCGGAGATAGTCCATTAATGGGTTTTAACTTGTTTTCTAGGTATCTATTCATATTTTTTTTTTTAATTCTAATATATATATATATAGAATACCTTGTTTTGACTGTATCGCACTATGTATCATTTGATAATCCAATGAATCTCTGATCCGTTGACCAAATAGAATTTCTAAAATGAAGGAATATCAAGTATATTTAGAACGAGCTAGATCTCGCCAACAGGACTTCCTATACCCACTTATTTTTCGGGAGTATATTTATGGACTTGCTTATAGTCATAATTTTAATAGATCCATTTTTGTGGAAAATGTAGGTTCTGACAGTAAATATAGTTTACTAATTGTAAAACGTTTAATTACTCGAATGTATCAACAGAATCATTTAATCATTTCGGCTAATGATTCTAACAAAAATCCATTTTGGGGCTATAATAAGAATTTTTATTCTCAAATAATATCAGAGGGTTTTGCCATCGTCGTGGAAATTCCATTTTTCCTAGAATTAAGCTCTTCCTTAGAGGAGGCAGAAATCATAAAATCTTATAAAAATTTGAGATCAATTCATTCCATTTTTCCCTTTTTGGAGGATAAATTTACATATTTTAATTATGTGTCAGATATACGAATACCATATCCTATCCATCTGGAAATCTTAGTTCAAATCCTTCGATACTGGGTGAAAGATGCCCCTTTTTTTCATTTATTACGATTGTTTCTTTATAATTTTAGTAATTGGAATAGTTTTATTACTACCAAAAATTCGATTTCTACTTTTTCAAAAAGTAATCCGAGATTATTCTTGTTCCTCTATAATTTTTATGTATGTGAATATGAATCTATCTTCCTTTTTCTACGTAATAAATCCTCTCATTTACGATTAAAATCTTTTAGCGTTTTTTTTGAACGAATTTTTTTTTATGCAAAAAGAGAACATCTTGTAGAAGTTTTTGCTAAGGATTTTTCGTATACTTTAACATTCTTCAAGGATCCTCTCATTCATTATGTTAGATATCAAGGAAAATGCATTCTGGCTTCAAAGAATTCGCCTTTTTTGATGAATAAATGGAAACATTATTTTATTCATTTATGGCAAGGTTTTTTTTATGTTTGGTCTCAACCAAGAACGATCAATATAAACCAATTATCCGAACATTCATTTCAGCTTTTAGGCTATTTTTTAAATGTGCGGGTAAATCGTTCAGTGGTACGGAGTCAAATGCTGCAAAATACATTTTTAATCGAAATTTTTAGCAAAAAACTTGATATAATAGTTCCAATTATTCCTCTGATTAGATCATTGGCTAAAGCGAAATTTTGTAATGTATTAGGGCATCCTATTAGTAAGCCGGTCTGGGCCGATTCATCCGATTTTGATATTATTGACCGATTTTTGCG